ACGTCAACGTCAGAAATACCTACTGAAACATTTTTTAAATACAAAAGTTCAGTCTCTTTTCACGAATTGATGAATTAGGCAGTATTTCATTGTACAAAATAGCGCCTAGCAGGCCAATCTTCATAAATTTCATCGTAAATGTGAAATACTTATACAATACAAATAATACAAAAAAAAAGAGGGGAGAGATAAAAAAGATGCAGGGTCGTTTGTCTGCTTGGCTAGTCAAGCATCGACTAAGTCATAGATCGTTGGGCTTTGATTACCAAGGAACAGAGACTTTACAAATAAAGCCCCAGGATTGGCATTCCATTGCTGTTATTTTATATGTATATGGTTACAATTATCTACGCTCCCAATGCGCCTATGATGTAGCGCCTGGCGGGCTCTTAGCTAGTGTTTATCATCTTACGAGAATCGAGTATGGTGTAGATCAACCAGAAGAGGTATGCATAAAAGTATTTGTCTCAAGAAAGAATCCGAGGATTCCGTCTGTCTTCTGGGTTTGGAAAAGTGTCGATTTTCAAGAACGAGAATCCTATGATATGTTGGGAATCTCCTATGAAAATCATCCACGCCTGAAACGTATCTTAATGCCGGAAAGTTGGATAGGTTGGCCCTTACGCAAGGATTATATTGCCCCCAATTTTTATGAAATACAAGATGCTCATTGAATGATAAGAAACGAATTTCCACTTATACAATTTCAGATATTCAAAGATTATACGTTCTGTTCTAGATTAATCAGAATAATAATAATGGGAGTCTCGTTTGTATTTGGGAATTATTAATAGTCTAACAAAAAAAAGACAATAAAAAAGACAGTACAATTAGAGATTCGGTAGGATTCTCGCATCCCATTGATTTGATGCTTATTTCAGATCATACGACCGGATGAACAAAAAATCAAAGGAGTTCTACATCAAAAAAAAACTTTTACTTTGTGCTATGCACATTACTTAATTTAGAAAGTTATGTAAGTAGGAATGAAGAAATCGAATATGAAAGAGGATACAAAGAACTGAAGGAGTATTGAATTCTAGTTATTTGTATCTCTTGTCTATTTCAATTCCGCTAGATTTGACTTTTGAGTCTCTCAACCAACAAATTGAACCTTTTGATATGAATTATTAACATTCTTTTTGAACGATAGGAGAAATAAAAAAGATGAAATAGAATCTAATTTTTTTAGATACTTTATCTGAAAAATTCTACCCATCTATAAAACTAGAAAATAGATGGGGTATATCTCGCCACAGTGGATAAAAATATTATTATGATCTAAATTAGAAATGAATATGAATGTGGATTCAATTCAGCTCAATTAATTTTAATTTATAGAAGAGAGAAAAGAAAGTCATACAAATTAATCATGTGCCAGGAACCAGATTTGAACTGGTGACACGAGGATTTTCAGTCCTCTGCTCTACCAGCTGAGCTATCCCGACCAGTCCCAACGTAGCATCCTCATTTTATTTTATTTTACTCGAAAATGGGGGCTGTGTCAATTACAAGAAGGAAAGGGAATTCCCAAGTTTTATTTAGGTACTGAAATTGCTTGGCTTGGATCTTAAAAAAGAGGACTTTGGGAGTTTCAGTATTAGTAATTCGATTATATAGATTGTAAATCATTCAAATGGGTATTTCTTGCTCAAGGATGTTCATTTGTATGTATATCATATAGATGTGATAAGAAAAGGGCATTTCCGCACCGATCGATTCTAAGAGAATAGAGTGAAGGGATAAGGAATTTTGAACCGATAACAAAAAGAGGGATAGGTAAATAGATAGTTGGGGAGTCAAATAGTTTATTTGGGGATAGAGGGACTTGAACCCTCACGATTTGAAAAGTCGACGGATTTTCCTCTTAACTATAAATTTCATTGCTGCCGGCATTGACATGTGGAATGGGACTCTATCTTTATTCTCGTCCGATTAATCAGTTCTTGAAAAGATTTATCAGACTATGGAGTGAATCATTTGATCAATGAATAGTCGATTCTTTATTCAACGTAGAATCTATTCACACTAATTCGTTGTTTTTTCATAGAAAAAACATAGATTCATTCGGGCTGTCATTACTCATTTAATATACTATTCACTACGTATGTATATACGTTTATCCTTCACCTCATCCTTAATACTTACTGAATTTTTGATGGAAAGACTTCTCTACTACCGCAGCCAACTCCATTTGTTAGAACAGCTTCCATTGAGTCTCTGCACCTATCCCTTTTTTCATTTTCTGAACCTTTGTTTTCAGAAAACAGGATTTGGCTCAGGATTGCCCCTTTTTATTAATTCCGGGGTTTCTCTGAATTTGAAAGTTCTCACTCGGCGGGTTTCCATACCAAGGCCCAATCTAATTAAGTCCGTAGCGTCTACCAATTTCGCCATATCCCCCCTCATTTTGCGTTGAGATTCGAATTTCATTGTGATGTCGTTTCTTTTGTTCTTTCATTTATACTGGAATCGTTGAATTCATTAGATACCGGATTCC